ATATTGAATATCTCTCCTTGTCCAAAAGGGCACAATTTGAGTGGAAGGTCTACATTTTTTTTTTTAGAATCAGTCTATTTTTATATTTTTATGATATTTCGTACTACTGTATGATTCCTTTTTTGTGGGATTTTCTTATTTTCCAAAAGGGAAAATGAGAAGAATTATAGAATGGATTGCTAATTATGCCTAGATCTCGGATAAATGGAAATTTTATTGATAAGACCTCTTCAATTGTAGCTAATATCTTATTACGAATAATTCCGACAACTTCAGGAGAAAAAAGGGCATTTACCTATTACAGAGATGGTGCGATTTGATTCTTGTTTTTTTTTTTAGCCCTTAGTCTGATAGAAATAGACGCGATTCGGGATAGAAAGAAACAAATTTTTGAAAGAAACCCACGCTTAGTGAAGGTGAAGTTTAGAGATAGAACAATTCCTTCTGTCGTGTATCCTCGATTGATGCAGCCTCAGATGCTTTAATTATCGATTTTAGTATTGAGCGAAAGGTTACGCCTATACTATAGGTTCTAGTTTGCGGGTTAATCCTACTCCACTAGTACAAATAGGCAGCATAGGGGAAGAAGCGCTACTCCTAGGAATCAACAACACGAAAACTTTGTTATAAATTCCCCCTTCCCTTCCCTTTCCTTATCGATATCGGGACTAACAAGAATGGTTGGGACAACAAACATCCATCTCGTTCGTACTTTGGATACCCGTATAACCATCAAAGATCGTTGAAGTGACTAATTCCTAGAAATAGGAAGCGTTGAGGACAAAGAAATCGTTGGAGTTACCATTTCCATCTAGCACTAATATGATTGGTGTTAAGAAAAAACAAACCCTTTCGGGAAGGCTGGCTAGAAATTTCTTGTAAAAATACTAGTCCCTGTCAGTTCATAATGAGAATAGTGAAATTTTGATTACATAGATTATTTCCCACAGTACTTTATGCACAGTAGGGAGGAGCCGTATGAGATGAAAATCTCACATACGGTTCTGGAACGGAGATTCTTTGAATAGAGTGAACGACCGTAACGGATGTCAGCTCAATCCGAAGGAAATTATGCGGAAGCTTTACAGAATTATTATGAAGCTACGCGACTAGAAATTGATCCTTATGATCGAAGTTATATACTCTATAACATAGGCCTTATACACACAAGCAATGGAGAGCATACGAAGGCTTTGGAATATTATTTTCGGGCACTAGAACGAAACCCATTCTTACCACAAGCTTTTAATAATATGGCCGTGATCTGTCATTACGTGCGACTATCTCCACTATAGAACGAGGGAAAAACAGATAAAATCGGCTAGTAAATACTAGAAAAAAAAAATAGGCTTTCTACATATGCATCGTCCAAAGTAACGATTTTTATCAGCTGTAGCAAGGAAAGAGACTTCACGAGAACCAAAGAAGAAATAAGTACGCCTATATACTCTATGGATAAAGGATCTAATTGATATAGAAAGCGCCGTAAAGATCAATTAGCAAGCTATTGGGTCGATACAGTTAAGAACTGCTTACTTATGTCATGATATGAGATAAAAGTTCGGAATCAACTTATGTAATAGAGTCAATCCACTAAGATATTGAGCAGCGGTGTAGTATCAAATCCCAAAGATAGTAAGTTCTTTTTTCTTATGGAGGAAAGTCTTTTTCAACGATTCTATATGAATTTCATATATGAAATGAAATCGAGATAGTTACCTTTCAGAAAATTTTAACAAACAATATAGGGGATATCTATTCTTCATTCTTCTGAAGGTGTGGGAGAAAAGATAAAACTGATTATTGATTAAATTAAAATTAGAGTTTGAAACTTATGTAATTAACTTCTTCTGGTTCTGGTTAACCCAAGAAAAATAGGATAGATTTATTAGAAATCTAATTCAGTTACCATAGGGTAAATTAATAAGATGGGACACAAAAAGAATCGATTGATGAGCCGTATGAGGTAGGAAACTCTCAAGTACGGTTCTAAGGGAAGGAATTGACCCGCCTATTCCGACCGGGGAGAACAGGCCATTCTACAGGGTGATTCTGAAATTGCGGAGGCTTGGTCCGATCAAGCTGCTGAGTATTGGAAACAAGCTATAGCGCTTACTCCAGGTAATTATATTGAAGCACATAATTGGTTGAAGATCACGAGGCGTTTCGAATTTGAATAAAACAAAACCACCCTCTTTTTTTTTTATTTCTTAAAATTTGGATCCATAAATCAAATAAAATAGATCGTTCCTCTGAGAAGATCCAATCAAGAATTTCATTATATCCCTTCCTTCTAAAATCATTCTATTTTGTATGATCTCTCATAAGGATAAATGGTACGGATACAGCAGTTATAGAATATAGCTAATAAAGCGAAGTTAATAAAATTAATAAAAGATACCTTCGAATGACTAATTTATTATAATTATAATAAATAATCGTTTGATTTGTATTTGTAATAGAATAATAAGATGTTTCATGGAAGTAGATCCATATAGGC